CAAAAGATGCAGTCAATACAGCCAAAATCACACCTGTAACCCAAGTCAATTCGCGAGGTTTTTTAAATCCACCTGTGAGATACACACGAAATACGTGTAGGATCATCATTAGCACCATCATACTTGCTGACCATCGATGAACTGATCGGATTAACCAACCAAAGTTGGCTTCAGTCATTATGTATTGAACAGAGGCAAAAGCCTCTGTAACGGTCGGACGATAGTAAAAAGTCATAGCAAAACCGGTAGCTACTTGTACTAAAAAACAAGTAAGTGTGATCCCTCCTAGACAATAAAATATGTTGACATGAGGAGGAACATATTTACTAGTTATATCATCTGCAATCGCCTGAATCTCGAGACGCTCCTCGAACCAATCATATACTTTATTGAGATAGGTAAACCAAAGAGACTCCCCCTCTGAGAACCGTATATGAGAATTTCATCTCGTACGGCTCAAGCAAAAACACCCAAATAGTGGTTGCAACGGATATGTAATAGAAAGTTTGAAACTTCTTAGCCACTTGATTCAATCGTCCCTGAAGATACGAAGCGAAGGAACCAAAATCCGGAATCTCTTCTTTGTGATGATAATGCCAAAATATCAAGTTGGCTCATTCGTCTTTATGTTGATCGTTACAGGCCTCTTGAATCTTCTCTTCCCCTATTTATTTTATTTTGGATTTGTTGTTTTTGTTTGTGCGTAATACGGATTTACTATATGTTTTGTTTACTATTGATAGGAATTCTCTTGTGGAGACCCTATGAATCGATTGAAACCTCAGATTCATACTAGAACCACGATGATTCAATAAAGCGCCCAAGCTAAGCCCAAAGGTTCTCTGAGTAAGAACCATTTGATCATCACTTATTCAATGAATGGATGGAATGACTAAAAATCCATAGAAACATTGGTCCTTCGGTCAAAATAAGCATAATTCTGAAGGAAGAAAAATCGTTCGATTTATGACTCGTTGTTTGAAAATTTGTTGGAGTCCGGTCGCGAGGTCTGAATAGTAGGTATGAATCATAGTTCAAATATTTATTGATCTATTCCATATATTCCGTGCTCCAGATACTAGAATGAATATCCGACGAGGTAGAACCATCTCTATCGAGATGACAGACCTATTCTCTGTACTATCAATAGGATCAATTATAACAAGTCACACACTCATATTCCGGAAATACCGAAACAACGGAATTCCACGGTCGAACTACCAGAATGGCCTAGAAATCCGAGTCCTAAGTGATTCATTTTGGATTGAAAAGCTAGGACTTCATGGTTCTTATGGGACCTAACTCATTGAAATTCCATCCAGTAAAACGGAAGAATTATAAATCTCCAAAATAATAGATAGGAATATCGCAAATAGAGCCATTGCGACACCCATGAAGGGGGTAGTTCCCCATCCAGGAGCCACTTTACCATATTCCGAATTCAATGGTTTCAATAAATCCCCTGTAATAGTTCGTCTTGGCCCAGATCTAGAACTACCCTCAACGGTTTGTGTAGCCATAAATCCTATTGCATTGGTTGAGATCTGTTGACTTTGTATACTATTTCGTTGTAAATAAACGATCTTATCGTAGCGTAGATCGATCGTGGTCTTGAAATTATCTAATAATGGAAACAGCAACCCTAGTCGCCATCTCCATATCTGGTTCACTTGTAAGCTTTACTGGGTACGCCTTATATACCGCTTTTGGGCAACCCTCTCAACAACTAAGAGATCCATTCGAGGAACACGGGGACTAGTTGAAATAATGAACCTCCCATATTGGGGGGCTCATTACTTCAATTGAGATAATGAAAAATCATTTCATCTTTTTAGTCGGAACCTTAGGCGGATCTCGAAAAAAGATAGCGAAAAAAATGATCCCTAAAGTCGAGACTAACAGGAATGTATAAACCAATGCTTCCATAGATTCGATCGTGGTTTACAATTATAGCTTCCACACCTATTCATTTGGGATCATTTCCCAGATAAAGAAAGGGCAAGAGTCAAAGAAAAGGCGATGATGAAAATCAAGATTTCTCCAATCCCTTATGTCAAATCAAAAAAAAATCAAATAGAGGCGAAAGATACCAGAGCAATGTTGTATCAGACTACTTGTCTCTTTGTAGTTGGATCTCCAAGTTTTTGGAATGCCCCAAATTCCACTTGAGCATCCAAATCTGGGTCAATACCAGCAAAAACATCTCTGAACAAGGTTCTAGCGCCATGCCAAATGTGTCCGAAAAAGAAGAGCAAAGCAAACGTAGCATGTCCAAAAGTGAACCAACCTCTTGGACTGCTACGAAAAACACCATCGGATTTCAAAGTAGCACGATCTAATTCAAAAATTTCACCCAATTGGGCACGTCTAGCATATTTTTTCACAGTAGCGGGATCACTATAACTGACTCCATTGAGTTCGCCACCATAGAACTCAACAGTTACACCTACCTGTTCGACACTATACTTTGATTCTGCCCTTCTAAAAGGAACATCGGCTCTCACAATTCCGTCTCCGTCTACCAAAACTACTGGAAATGTTTCAAAAAAAGTAGGCATACGACGTACAAAAAGCTCATGCCCTTCTTTATCTCTAAAGATGGGGTGTCCTAACCATCCAACAGCTATTCCATCCCCGTTATCCATTGAGCCTGCTCTGAATAATCCCCCTTTCGCCGGATTATTACCGATGTAATCATAAAAAGCTAATTTTTCGGGAATTTTAGACCAAGCTTCCGACAAACTCAGATTTTCGGCTAGCCCGGCACCAACCCTTCGATATATTTCTTGCTGGAAGTATCCCTGATCCCACTGATAACGAGTGGGACCAAATAATTCGATCGGGGTAGTTGCTGAACCATACCACATAGTTCCAGCAACAACGAAAGCTGCAAAAAAGACAGCAGCGATACTACTGGAAAGGACCGTTTCAATATTGCCCATACGTAATCCTTTGTATAGACGTTGGGGCGGGCGGACACTAAGATGGAATAGACCCGCTAATATGCCCAATGTCCCCGCTGCAATATGATGAGAGGCTATTCCTCCCGGAACAAAAGGATCAAAACCTTCCGCGCCCCACGCTGGATTTACAGATTGTACTTTTCCGGTTAGGCCATAAGGATCGGACACCCATATTCCAGGACCATACAAGCCTGTTACATGAAATGCGCCAAACCCAAAGCAAGCCACCCCTGAGAGAAATAAATGAATTCCAAAGATCTTGGGCAAATCCAAAGAGGGTTTTCCCGTACGTTCATCACAGAATATTTCTAGGTCCCAATACACCCAATGCCAGATAGCTGCTAAGAAGCACAAGCCAGAAAACACAATATGTGCCCCGGCCACACCTTCGTAACTCCAAATACCCGGATTCGTTATAGTTCCTCCTGTGATACTCCAACCACCCCATGAATTGTTTATTCCTAAACGAGTCATGAAAGGGATAACGAACATACCTTGTCTCCACATTGGATCAAGAACGGGGTCAGAGGGATCAAAAACTGCTAATTCGTATAAAGCCATCGAACCGGCCCAACCAGAAACTAGAGCTGTATGCATTATATGGACAGAAAGCAACCGACCGGGATCATTCAATACGACGGTATGAACACGATACCAAGGTAAACCCATGGAAATACCCCTTTATCAAAGAAAAAATAGACACTATGTAACTTTATCGCATTGGAAAAGACTATGCTATGGACCTCACCTTTTCAGTGGATTATCCCGAAGCAAGGGTTAATATTTATTTCGTTCCGTTGGTAATAATTGAACAATTCTGTTCGTAGGAACAAAGAGAAGCAGATCTATTCTATACCCAATAAGTACCAATACGCAATGGGGGCTGGTCCCATTTTTTGTGAGCGAATGCATAGATACTTGTTCATCATTCAAACGATCCATTCGTAAGAATTTTTCTTTATTCATTCTGTCTTCCTCCATGAACCTTCGAATCTATGGATAAAATACGATAAACGGCAATATTATGAAGACAATAAACCCGTTGTTACGTTTCCACATCAAAGTGAAGTATAGTACTTAACCTCTTTTTCTTTAATTTAATGCCCATTGGTGTTCCAAAAGTACCTTTTCGGAGTCCTGGAGAGGAAGATGCAGTTTGGGTTGACGTATAGTGCGACTTGTCAGACATATTGGGTCATATGGGATTTCCCCGTTCTCTCCCCCGATGGAGATATCCTCTCTTTCGCCCAAGAAAGATTGATTGAACCATCAATAATTCGGAGCGTGAAGTGCAATTAGATCAATTTATTGGGGGATCCATATTATCAATTAGAAGAATTTATGGTTGGCTTGGACCAATAAAATGAAGTATACAGGCTCCGTTCAGAAAATACCAAATTGGTAATCTATGTATGATTACCACTCGTATCATAAATGATTCCTTTATACCATATGAGTGATCTCATACTGCCAATCAATGGAGTAATATGATGAATACATCATATATTGGGCGGAAGACATGAAACGAATTGAAAAAAAAAAAAGAAGTCGTAGCAAAAAGAAGTGGTACTGAGATTATTTGTCCTATATGTGCAAATAGAATTCGGGCAGATCTTTACCCGGAGTAGAGCATAAACCTAAAAGAATTGAAGAGGCCCATTCAGGAACAAGAAAATTACATCGTGATTTGGATCTCGATGAAACAATACATCAATGAGAGGTTAGTTCGATAAGTTCAGTGAATTCTAGGGAAGCAAGTCAAGTCAAAACTCATGTTTCTTGAAAAATGGAAGAAAAAGCCCCTTCGTTAGGAAAAACCCTGCTACGAAAAGAGAAAAGGGCTGGAATCGACACATTGATTCTTTTTTTGTTTCGCAATTTTTATTTTTTGAACCGTATGCATCCAAAGGTGCGTGTACGGTTCCTAAAGGATACAACTTTGTCCTAATCAACCGACTTTATCGAGAAAGATTACTTTTTTTAGGCCAAGAGGTTGATAGCGAGATCTCGAATCAACTTGTTGGTCTCATGGTATATCTCAGCATAGAGGATGATACCAGGGATCTTTATTTGTTTATAAACTCTCCCGGCGGGTGGGTAATACCAGGAATATCTATTTATGATACTATGCAATTTGTGCCACCAGATGTGCATACAATATGCATGGGATTAGCCGCTTCAATGGGATCTTTCATCCTGGTCGGAGGAGAAATTACCAAACGTCTAGCATTCCCTCACGCTTGGCGCCAATGAGTTTTTTATTTGAGAGAAAAAGAAGACTATGCCTTCGCCATATGGAATATAAATAATAAGTAATAATAGCATGGCACTTCGAGTTCGATATGAGCAAACCATTCTCGTTTTTTCATAACATGAGATTATGTATCGAGATAGTAGTATGAAACAAAGGTTATTTCCGATTTGATCTTATGTATCGGGGTTCCATTTCAGCGTCACAAACCTTTTTGCTTCCACACCAGAAGTCTCTTTCCGATATTTATGTTATGAAAGAGTATGAAAAAAAAAGATTCTTTCTTCCTTATTTGATCAGATCAAAAAGAAACTTTGGGATTGCTGAATCTCAGACGAGATAAATATATAAAGCAACGGAACCATCATAGTATTTTTTGACTCCTACGAAAGGAAGGATGGTAAATGGATCATTCAACGATCTGGGTCTGATGGATTCTATTTGTCTCTTTCTTTGATGGAAGGGAAAAAGAAATTCCATTGCAGAGCCGTATGCAATGCACAAAAGATGCCTGTACGGTTGTTCAATTCTATCTTTTTCTTCTTGTTTGTTATTCTTTATACCTTCCTTTCGCCCGATCATGCGAGATAGAGGAATCGTTTATTATGTTATATCATCAGGGTTATGATCCACCAACCTGCTAGTTCTTTTTATGAGGCACCCACAGGAGAATTTATCCTGGAAGCGGAAGAACTACTGAAACTCCGCGAAATCCTCACAAGGGTTTATGTACAAAGAACGGGCAATCCTTTATGGGTTGTATCCGAAGACATGGAAAGAGATGTTTTTATGTCAGCAGCAGAAGCCCAAGCTCATGGCATTGTTGATCTTGTAGCGGTCGAAAATACCGGGGATTTCGCATAAATCCGTGATTCCATTTCGAATCATAATTCGAATGAACCGTGATTTGATCTTTTATCTTCTTACCCGGGTAAAATAAAATAGTAAATGGAAGTAATTCATAATCATCCGGTTAGGATCGATCTAAACCAGCCCATTCTGTATACGATTCAGCATGCCAACTATTAAACAACTTATTAGAAACACAAGACAGCCAATCAGAAATGTCACGAAATCCCCAGCTCTTCGAGGATGTCCTCAGCGTCGAGGAACATGTACTAGGGTGTATGTGCGACTCGTTCAGATCATGAGCTAGAACAAATGAGACGATTTTTCCAGTCTCAATGACCAGTACCAATGAATGGGATAGAATGGAAGAACTCCATTCACTATCTAAAAATAAAGATCTATCATATACCTCTATTGTGTATGGAATTTATGGTTTCCATTGGTGCAAATCCAATCACCTCGATTTGAGATGAAAAGCAATTCTCCATTGGTAGCAAATGGTTATCCATTAAGCGGGGGAAATGGTATTTAAGAAGCAGAAATATTATGCTCCTACTCTTGCAAGAACGGACTAACAGGGTCAGCTACCTAGCCAACCTTCATAATTAAATGCCGTCACTGTATGAATAGATCTCATTGTGAAAAGACCTATTACTGGATAATTCATGGGTAGAGCCAAAGAGTGTGAACTGTACAAGTTACCAATAACATTGATTAAATGAGGGAAGGGGCTCCGGTGTATAGAGAGGGCCTCACCGTTTAAGAAGTAACCATAGAAACGATGGAAGCCACTATTTATTTATTTATCCATTTACATTTACTACCTATTTATTTTATACCTATTTTATACCAAATATCGGTAAAATTTCTTATTTTGAGGTGAAATAAATGCCTGGAAGAAATAAAAAATCGTGGTTGGGAAGGTCATAGTAGCAAAAGCCATTGGAATTTTTATTTTATACATCGGAAGAATCCGTTTTGTTATTAATAAATCAGGAGAGGGGAAAAGAATGACTGAAAGAAAAGAAATCGATTAGTTATTCATCAAAGTTTAATTTGATTCAATGACCAGAGTTAGACGAGGATATATAGCTCGGAGACGTCGAACAAAAATTCGTTTATTTGCATCAACCTTTCGAGGGGCCCATTCAAGACTTACTCGAACTATTACTCAACAGAAAATGAGAGCTTTGGTGTCCACTCATCGGGATAGAGGCAGGCGAAAGAGAGATTTTCGTCGTTTGTGGATCACTCGGATAAATGCAGTAACTCGTGAGAATAGGGTATCCTATAGTTATAGTCGATTAATACATGATCTGTACAAGAGGCAGTTGCTTCTTAATCGTAAAATACCTGCACAAATAGCTATATCAAATAGGAATTGTCTTTACATGATTTCCAATGAGATCATCAAATAAGGAGATTGGAAGGAATTCACCGGAATGATTTAAACGGAGTTCCCCGGAGAATGACCTCCGGGAAGGTAGAGTAGAAATTAATATGATAAGATAAGTAGTAGGAATGAACGAACACGTTTCAAAAAAAAAACAGATTTCTTCTTCTCCCATTCTTTTTTTTATTCTATTACGACGCAACAATCAAATCTCTCGGCTTTTTCGAACAAAACATCAATCAATCTGATTTTGAATTCCAATTAGAGTTGTTTTGATTCAATTGAGGAGTAGGCCTATTTATTTCTGGTTCTAGGACCAGTAGTTCTAGGGATCGACTCGGTTTTCTCAAATTGTTTCTCATTATTAAGAAAAGGTAACGAAGATAAAATACGAGCTTGTTTTATAGCGATAGTAATTAATCGTTGTTGTTTCAAGGTCAATCTATTCACTCGTCTAGATAATATTTTTCCCTGTTCACTAATAAATTGACTAATTAAACTCATGTTTCTATAATCAATTCGATCCCCCGATCCAATTGGGGGCAAACGCCTACGAAAAGATCGCTTGGATTTACGAAAGAGTCGCTTGGATTTATCCATGGTTTATTCCTTATCTCTAAAATCCCATTTCTTCATTCATTTCGGATCCGACCGAAATAGGACTTGATTTGTTTATATATATATAATTTCTTCCTGTTCCTTGGAAGGATGGTACACGTGTTCCGTTCGATCTATTTCTTTATCTCCCCATGAATCGTATGCTTGTAACAATAAGGACAGAATTTTCTCAATTCCAATCGACTAGGTGTATTGTGTCGATTCTTTTGAGTAATATATCTGGAAGTGCCTCGCGATTCTTTATTGAAATCATTTCGGACACAACTGGTACATTGCAAAATAACTATTCCTCTGACATCTTTACCCTTGGCCATGAACCTCCTTTGGATTCACTCAATTCTTCTATTTTCGATCCGAACCGAAGAAGAAGAAAGGAACGAAAAATAAATAGAAAATAGGTTGCTAACTCGAAATCCAATTATGAAAGATTTCGTTGCAATCAATAAAGTAATAAAATCATAAGTAATACAATTATTTCTAACTATTCATTATTCCTAATCCCAGCATTTCATTTACTATCTTATATGATCTCGAACAGCCTGCCCTAGACCCCATTTCTATTTCTGTTCTACCTCTATTAATTCTATCCTGAACCCGAGTTTGACTGAGGTTCAATCCACTTTTATTCTTTCTCTTTCCTTCCTATCCTAAAGAACTGAAAAAAAAGGGGGGGGGGGGGTTGGTCACAGAGAATTTATTGTATCTCTAATCTTCTTCATTCATCCATTCCCATATCAGTAACTAGAATGAAAAAAAGGGGAATACCAACGCATCTGGGAATAAACGATTGATCTCTATCAATAGACCTGCTAAAGACCCAAACCATAGAGTAGTTAGCACAGGTGCCACGGAGAGATATGTTTTTATATCTCGCATTGAAAATCCTCCTTCTTTATTGGAATACATATATGATCAGATGCATATGTAGTTAAAGATCACTTGTATTTGTACGCGGAATCCCTAACTAAAATGGATATGTACAATGATCCGGTAGATGAGATCCACTTGTACCTAAAACAGAAAAAGATGACCCCCTCTTCCTGAGCATTACCGATAAATATTAATTCTTTTATACGTTAGGTTTCATATGTATATAATTCTTTTATTATATGAGATATGAGACCAAAAAGAAGAAATGGCAAGAGAAATTGTATATAGATAGAGGAAATAACGATGTGGAAAACAAGACAGGGATTCTCTACAATGACACTGTACAACAATTAAAAGGGATGTAGCGCAGCTTGGTAGCGCGTTTGTTTTGGGTACAAAATGTCACGGGTTCAAATCCTGTCATCCCTACCTATTATTTTTCCTATGGCCAGTAACGAGGGGTCAATTGAGATCGATGAAAATTGGACATAATCTTTTATTTTATGATACTATATGCAATGCATGCAAAATGTATTGGGGGTACAAAAAGAATCCTTTTCTTGACAGTCGTATCTGCTGTCATAAGAAAGCGCTCTTAGTTCAGTTCGGTAGAACGTGGGTCTCCAAAACCCGATGTCGTAGGTTCAAATCCTACAGAGCGTGATTCTGTTCTTTTAATGTCGAATCACAATAAAACAACTTCACTAACTTGAACTGCAACCTGAATTTGACCCCCTGCAGATTAAGGAGGAGGTCAATCAAAAAAAAAAAAGATGTTACTCAATCAAAGGTCCAACTGATCACCGCGTCTGTATTGTAAATATGCAGTTACGAATAATCCAGCCAAAGTAATAGGAATTAGACCTAAGACGATTCCAAATAGAAAAACTTCAATCATTTCAATTTATTTGAAAGAGGAGAAAAAGAGAGGTAATATCTATCCCTAAATATTAATCCCAATCTCTCATGAATCTCAATGACCAAGAATTGGCAATTGGCGCGGAAGGAACTATAGAATACCTGGAATCTCACAGAAATATTTATTTTTATGAATGA